TTCAACCTTTCGTGTAGTTTATGATCTTCTGGAATTGAATTGTTGTAACTGGATAGTTCTACCCCCTATCCAGGGATAGAACTAAAAAAAATGTCCTTTCTCATTCTCATTTTTTAATGATTCATTTCTCATTTATCGGATTTCAAAAATATGAAACAAAAAAATGCATTTTCTCAACGATCATAAAATAGGATCTATTTTGAATCATTATAATTTGACACATTTTTCATAGTTCATATCCCGATTAACAACTTTTATAGATTGGGTTGAAAGCGAGAGATATAGAGCAGTATCTATATAGTAATTCAGAGAAATAAATAGTAATTCAGAGAAATAATAATTCAGAAAATGACAAAAAGTTTGAAACTTAATCAATTAGTTTCAACGATTCATTAATTTTAACTAAAGATCTTATATCTGCTCTTTTCGAGAAATAGAGAAAAAAAAAACTTTTCTTCGAAAAAAGAATAAACAGAAGATACAAGAAGAAAAGTTTTTTTTTTTAGAATTCAGTAAACAGAAGAGTTCTTATTCTCCAAATCATAAGAGCGAGGAGAATTGAATTTCATATTGATTAGTCCAAACCAGTAGGTAATGGAAATTTCGAATTTTCTATTCGAAATGAAATTCGAAAAGTTGAAACTTTTTGAGTCAAGTCGATTCAGATTATTACAACTTTTGATTACTTAGTTCTTTGTCGCACACCAAAACCTTTTGCATTTTCGGTCGAATTTTTTTGTCCCACACAAAAACTTTTTGAATTTCCGGTCGAAAGAGATTTCCCCAATGAAAAAGCTTTTAAGGCTGCCCAATATCCTTTCCGTTTCCAAATATTTTTACGAATACGCTTTTTTGAGATAGAAGTACGTTTTTTTGGAACTCCCATTTTAAAATACAGAGGTTACTCATTATTCGAGTTGGATGTGAAAGACATCTATTATTCAAAAAGAATTATTCTTTACTATTCATTATCTATTTGTTTTTTAAATAGCATTCTCTTTATAAAAAGAAGTAGAAAACAAAAAAAAAAGAAAAACTATAGATATGTTAAAATCGCAGTTAAATATTATTCGAAATCGAATAAAACATTACTATAAATATAAAAAAGGAATATGTTAGGTGATATGTGATTTTTTATATTAATTGGTCAAGATCGAGGAAAGAATACACCTAATTGAAATTTTATAATTCGAAAAAAAAACGAGTAATTAAATAAAGTATACAAAGATTGAGAAACGAAATTTTTTTAAATTTTTTTTTTTATTTTCTATTTAGTTTCTAAAAATTAGAAAAATTGACGGATATTGAAGTCCTTACTAGATTTCAAAATAAAATAAAAAATAAGTAGAACATGAATAAAAAGATTGATACATAAGATGAATAAAAGAAAAGATAAGAAGAGATACGCCCCCCCCCTAGGTATTTAATACCTTCCCCTATAAAGAAACTCATAACACCCATTCCATTCGTAATTCCATCAATTATGCGTCTATCAAAAAAATGAGTTACTTCTGACAATTCCCTTGTCCCTCCCATTAACGTTGTTGTATAAAAAGCATCTATGTAAGCACGATTATATGACCAATTATATATCAAATTTCTAATTTTATCACAAAGAGTTCTTTTAGAATCTAGTTTACCAATTAAATTAATTAATTCCAAGTTTTGAAAAGATGAATAAACAGGTTTATAGATAAAAAGCGCGAAAAATATTCCGAAGTAGGCTATACTGACTGAAAAAATAGCATCTTGCCAAAATTCAGCCCAATCCAAAGAATTTTTTAAATTTTGATGCAAAAGATTTATAGACGGCGTTAACCATTTGGATAATATATCCAAAACCGTTCCAGCTTGATTGAAAGGAATTCCTATCACTCCAACAAACAAAGCAAATAAGATTAATAGAAGTAGACAAAATAAGATAATATTATCTGATTCATAAGGATATAAAAAAATATTTTTATTGGAAAAATGATTAAATGTAATAAAAGGTCGTGTCATTTTTCTTACATTCTCGTCGTGATATGTCTTCTTTTTCTTTGAAGAAAAAGAAGACATATCATTACTACTCATTCTTAATAGGGTTCCTAAAACAACACTTTTGTTAATAAGTTTCGAGCATTCTTTGCCCCATAGAGATATTGAGTCGAATGGAATTCTTTTCCTGCTACTATAATTTTGAAAATAAGCGTTGAAATGCCCCTCAAAAGTAAGTAAATAGATCCGAAACATATAAAATGAAGTTAATCCTGCTGTCAACCAAGCTATTATTCCGAAAATTGGTGAATATAACCAACTATCATTAAGAATCTCATCCTTGGACCAAAAACAAGCAAGGGGTGGAATACCACAAAGAGAAAATGTACCTAATAAAAAAGAAATTTTTGTAATTGGTAAGTGTTTTGTTAAACCCCCCATCAGAACTAGATTCTGACTTTTTTCAGGAGAATATCCAACAACTGTTTCCATTGAATGAATAACTGACCCAGATGCTAAGAAC